TCTGTATATTCCACTTACTAGAGAGGTTCCCAGGGAATTCATTAGAGGAATATTTCCAATAAATACGGTTTGTTCTTGCATATCTCTACCGGTTTTCCAAATTAATCCCGCGGATACATATAATTCAGAAGAGTATGTGAGTGATTCATACACAGCATCTCTTTCTTTTATCAAGGGCTCTGCCAATTGATATGTTGCCACAAATAATTGAAATTCAATTTCTTGATCTGTATCTTCAATTTTTGGAAACTTATGAAGTTCTTCCATCAAGCCTTGATCAATGAACCTACAAAATCCATCAAATTGTATCTGACTAAACCCTGGTATTGTATACATTCCCTCATTTCCATCCCGGAACATCTTAAGTTTTCCGTTTATCGAAAAAATCCAACTATTGGCTCACTCTTCGTTGAACCATATAGATTGATCTAGCAACGATGGAATGTATATTTTGCTCATTTGAACAACATGAAATTTTATCCAACCCCATATACATATATATATGTACTAAATACGTATGAACGGAGGAATAAAAAAAAATGTGACTCAAATTCGAATTTGCGACAGATACAAATGGAAATGAATTGATAAAACATTCCTGGAAACAAAATTCTGCCACTTAGACTTATGGAGTCTTGTATAGAATATCAAAATAGATCCAATTTCTACCTTATGATATTACGATCAGATTGGGTACCATAAATGGATTCGGAATTGAATCTGTTCTCTATGAGTGAGATAAAGACAGAATAATCAGGAACCGTCTAGAGTTGACTTTGATTTTAGCACTTAATTTATTTCATCGATTCCGTTGTTCAAAAAATGATTCGCAGAGAGAAAAGATATTTCTACCCATTTGTTAATTAGTAGAATACGATTGAAGTGCGTAAGAGAAGTCATATTTATTAAGTACATGCAGATATAACTATCTAGCTATCCGTATATCCCATCTTTTATCGAAGTTCCCTTGAGGCAACATAGGTCGTGCTATATCCAAATTTCGATTTTATATTCAATATATTCAATGAAAAATGCAAGCACGACGATTTCCTAATAGGAATATGTAGATAAGATACCTGGCTAGGTATCCGTGTAAGAATTTCTGTTCTGGGGTTTACATATACACATAATTGTTGTTATAATTGAAATTGAAAAGGATTAATTATGGAAAAGAATTGAGACTGATTAGTCGTATATCAATTTGATCTCCTTATGTTATTAAGGAAACCAAATTGGAGATCAAAATCCAAGAACCATTCATGAATTCACAGTCATTAATGCTTCCAATTTGCTCTGAATTTTGGATTCTGTGACTGGAAATCCATTTTTCTCTTTCAATAGAAAAAAAGGGGAAAGCTTTTATTTAGGTGTTGTGTGTTTTGAAATACAATCAATCTAAGAGAACAACAGGATCCAATCAAAAAAAAGAAATAAATGGTTCAGCAATTCCCCAGAATATTTCCATCTATATCTATTTTGTATCGTTTTGGCGGCATGGCCGAGTGGTAAGGCGGGGGACTGCAAATCCTTTCTCCCCAGTTCAAATCCGGGTGTCGCCTGATTAACAAAAGACTCGGAATTTCTTACCCTACTAAACTAATAGAACTCACAAAATTCTTGCCTGGCAGAAGCAGAGGTAAGGGGCGGGGACTGTCGATACCCAATTTTAAGAATCGGGGGGTTGACTTTCAATTATTTCTTCAAAAATCGGGGTGTGACCCAAACCTGTACCATACCAATATGAATTACCAATATAAATAAAGAAATACTCACTTAATTACGGATTCCCGATGCGTTCAGGCCGTTGATTTGATTTATCAATCGAATCAAATCCATAGTAAGATTCAATTGTGAGATTCAGAACTACGAAAGTCAGGGACCGTAAATCCGTGTATCCAAAGGAAGGTTCCTAAGAGACTGTAAATCCTTGCTCCTAGGATCCAAGAAGGGGTTATAGGAAGGACTATAAATACTTCCTAATTACCTTACCCTACTAGTGTTTACTGACTGAGTCTTGAAGTAGATTGGGTAGGCTGGTGGGGAATCCAATTAGGAGTTGTGGAAAGAACTGAAGATACTTTGTATTCATACAAACTCATGAGAGTCTCTGAGTGCTCAGGTTTTCAATTAATATTGTATGGGTGATTGGCTTTTATAGAATAAAAGTGGAAAAAAGTGCTTTCGTTGGGGTAACCCCGCCAAGAATGTAATAGGGTGTCTTCCAATTGTTTCACATTTCACAGAAGTAGAGACAGTAAGGCTTAGATGGGAAATTAGGGGTATGTGATAGATAGTTATATATCTTGATGGTATATTTTTTTTTTCTGCTTTTTGTTTATGAAAGGCAACAATAGGTCTTACTATTCCTACATATTCCATTAGTCACATTCCCTTGAGACTTCCAAGGGGCAACTGTGTATCTTGCTTGTACTTAGTGCTTTCCGATTCCACCAGAAATCATATAGGGACTTGTTACGGGTGTATTCATTGGATTGGTTCA